TGAATTGGAAATATCGACAAATTCTTGCGGAGTCCAAATAAAAAAAGAAAAGAAAAAAGGGGGTCCACTCCTTCCAAGTTCATCGCTATCGCATTTAATTATCAGAATAGCGGATAGAGTCAGAATTCAATGAGTCAGATCCACTTAGTTTTCTTTTGTTGATTTCTAACCTTTCCAATGGCTTTGATGACGAATTGAAAATAGGAATATTTGGTGATTCAAGAGATGATTTATCATTATTGACGACAATTACTCTTAAATAATAACGTATTAGTATATGGTTGGTTACTACTCTTAAAAAAATCTCTCTCCTTTTTTTTTTTTCAAATATGAATACTACTATGGTAGTTTTCTTGTAGTTTTATAACAAAAGCCAAAGCCCCCGATCGGATTTGAACCGATGACTTAGGCCTTACCACGTCCTTACTCTACCACTGAGTAAAAGGGATCCATTTTATTGAATTCGTGAGTGGGTCACTATACTATCTAGTATGCGGGTCAAATATTATATGTAGATAAATAGATTTTATATAGCGAAGTCTAGTTAGATAAGTCCATACAGTAAACTTATAGTGGCGAGTGGCTTATTCTTAACTAGCAAGTCTAGAATAAAAGGCAAGGCTGTTTCAAAACCAACTTTCGTAAATTGTTTTGCTTGTATTGACTGGATCCCCATCAGAACGAACTTAACTTGATTGATCCATGTCCACCGCCTAATTCCACATAGATTCCAGATATTTTTTGAATCATATGTGGACTAGATTCTACGGGTCCCCGAACTCAATTCTTAGAGAAAAAGGAATTTTCAAGAACGTCTTGAATCCCCATTCCCAGATTTATTGTTTGTTCATTTCCTACCTTACTGGGAAAGAATCTCATCTTATCCATGAGAGTGTAAAAAATACAATTTCACCCGCCCCTTGACTCTTTCTTTTCGGACGGACCAATCATTTCCTCAAAGAAGCCGATCTTTCTTTTTGTATTCGTGCAATTTTTGTCTTTATTTTAGTAGAAAATTCATAGAAGCTAGATTTCTATAGATAAATAAAATGGCGAATCGAATGAATGAAACATGAATAGGAATGACGAATCCAAAATGAATAGGAAATCATAAAAAATGGAAGGAGAATTCGGCTCTCTTCGTACCTATTCTATTGTATATTGACAATTTCCAAAAATCGTTCATATACTAAGTATCCATATACGAAGTAGCATAGCGGTTGAGCATGCCCCCATCGTCTAGTGGTTCAGGACATCTCTCTTTCAAGGAGGCAACGGGGATTCGACTTCCCCTGGGGGTAGGGTACTACGAAAAGAAGTTGGTCAGCGATTACCAATACACCTAAAAGTGATTCTTCCTGGGTCGATGCCCGAGCGGTTAATGGGGACGGACTGTAAATTCGTTGGCAATATGTCTACGCTGGTTCAAATCCAGCTCGACCCAACAATTCACCAATCTACCATCTCATGGTAGAAACCCCTTTCTTCTTCAGAAATCCCTGATAGGGGGAATAAAAACGAAGCACATTTTCTGCTAGATCCCTTAGTTCCCTGGGATTGTAGTTCAATTGGTCAGAGCACCGCCCTGTCAAGGCGGAAGCTGCGGGTTCGAGCCCCGTCAGTCCCGACGAATCGAATAAGTACACCAATCCGCCGCCCCTCTTTCTCGGAACGTAGGGCCTTGGGCCAACATGTCATTCCCAAGGGGATTCGGTTCGAAGTTCTCGTCACTTCAACGAGGACTGATTGATTGGAGAAAGACAAATGTAGGTTAGTCCAATGATTGGTTGGTAGCATTATTCTTAGAGCAAGTATTCCAAGAGATCCTGAGTCTTCTTTTTGGATTGATCTCCATTCATGTAAGGAAACAAAGTCCGATCTCTTTTTCGGGCGCATCTCCACAGATGGAATTCGTTTCTTGTATAATACAAACTTAATTTAACAAAATCTTCCTTTCTGGCTCTTTAGTGTTTGTACAAGCCTAAGTACTAAATAGGAAGGTTACAAATCAATTGGATTCAAATTGGACACGGAGCTTTTGATAATGGAATTGAATCCTTTTTCCTTACTAGTTTTTCTATTTTGTCAGGATCCTGTCGAAGAAAGAACAAACCCTACACTAAAATGAAAATAACGAAAATAGTGAATTTACTGAAATATTCCATCTTTTTCCCGAGACTCAGCTTTATCCCATTTCGTTGTCTTCCAAAGAAAATGAGATCATGAAAAAACGGCGTTTAGAGCTTATCTTTTTCCGCTTTGCTTGTTTTGTTGTTTGTAACTAATGGAAAGGGATGGGTGGTGAGATGATACGCTATTTGATTTGATGATTGTACAAGGGAGACCTAAGATAGGTTATAGAAACTAAACAAGAGAAAAGAATGCTACATAATGCTAACTAAAGGAATTTTTGATTGGGTCGGGAATCTTATTTTGGATTAGGTATGGATAAAAGATCTCCCTAGGTTATACTATTCAATTTTTGACGACGAATGGATTTGATCGCTTAGATAGTCTTATTCATGCTATTGATCCGAGTCAATCTCGTCGAGAGGTTATTCCTTCAGTGAAGTTACGGGTGCAAGATTTATTTTCTCTAGGGGATTAAATCCCGAGTTATTGTGAAAGAAAAAGGGATGAGATTATGGAAGTCAATATTCTGGCATTTATTGCTACTGCACTCTTCATTTTAGTTCCTACTGCTTTTCTACTTATTATTTATGTAAAAACAGTTAGTCAAAATAATTAAGTATTTTGAATGAAACTTGATCTTATCAATAGTTGATAAGATCAAATGAAAGGAATTCTCATTTTTCATATTCTAATGAATAAATGAAATGGACGGGCTCGAATCGGCAGTCTTCTCTGAGATCTGAGAGTAGGGTAAGAAAGATTCGGTGAGTTCTTTCTTACCGGACTCTATCTTAGTGGTTCTAATAAAGCTAGAGGTTTACTCTGATCAATCTACCATATTATCTTCATGGTAGATATTTATATTCATTTTCTATCTGGAATTGACAGAGGATTTCTTTGATACATCGATTTGTTCCGATCAATCGGAAAGAAGCGTTTTACTTGTATAGAATACATTCTTTTACTAGAATTCAATGCGAAGAGATCTTGATAGTAAATCGTTCTATAATGCATTGTCGAACGATTTCTAAATGAATTACTCCAGTTTGATTCCTCAACTCAATTAATAGTACTTCTAGAGACCACTTCTTCCCCAGACTACAAGTGAAAGGGAAAAGGAAAAAACTACCATTAAAGCAGCCCAAGCGAGACTTACTAGCTCCATGTGAATTATGTCCCCTATCTCTATGATAGAATTATTCAATTATTGCTCCCTAATAATAGTGGAATCAATGGTGCAGAGTCAAAAAGGGATTCTCACGGAAGACTGTTGAGGAACCAATTTCATAACTTCACTTCTAAAAAATTCCTCTATGATTTCGAATCGGCAAAGACTAAAGACAAGTAAAATAGGCTAGAAATACTAAGGTCCACTCTTTTTTTACTTTTTTAGGTAATAAAGTATAATCTAGATCGATCGCTATCTATGTCAAAGAGTCAGGCGACACCCAGATTTGAACTGGGGAAAAAGGATTTGCAGTCCCCCGCCTTACCGCTCGGCCATGCCGCCAAGATCATCCAAAAACCTTTTGATCGGAACTATAGATTTTTATAACATATCTTACCTACAGGGACTATAGAGCGTTATAACATATATTAGTCCCTCGAAACTCCAGACCGGAGTCATAGAATTATTAGTAAATTATCACACTTCAATTTTCATTGAAGAAAAAATAGGTAAAAATGTCTCTCTTCTCTACAGAGGATTTTTTGAACAAAGGGTTCCCGGGGATTCGAACCCAGAACTAATCAGATGGAGTCGATAATTTTACCGGGAAAATAAGTCCCCATGGACGTTGACAAGTTGTGCTAGTTGTTTTAGATAGGGAATGACTAATGATGCTAATATCGCACCTATTACCGCACCTGACATGTATTTAATTACATGTATTTAATTACAAATATATAATCAACTATATAAAAAATTGACCAGTAGTACACAATTTCAAGTCATTTTGTAAAACCTATTTTGTAAAACCCAGAGAGGGGATTATGGAACATAACTTGTTTATGAAGAGAACCGGTGCGATCGTTTGGGTTGGACTCTATTCTGGATTTCGACCTACATTGGGAATTTTGGTACAACGAGGTAAGTGCATTTCGCTCTATAATGGGCCTCTGCATCTACCGAAAGGGAAATATCTTTGTTATACGACAGGGGAAATACTACCCTCGGCGAACAACGACGGAGACGTCTACGAAATGTTTTGCGTAATCTGCCTTGGAATGGGGCGTCGCGGGATCGTATCTACTCTCTTGAAAAAATACGCGTCGCGGAATGGCGACGCCTCGGGAAGTAGAATCGAATTTGCCAAAGCCGAAGGAGCCGACTGGCTTTCGAAAAGAAAAAATTTTTTTTTTCGAAATGAAAACTCTATTCGCGCAACAAAAGCTTGTCTTTGGGCCGAACTTCAATGCGCGCTGCTAGAAAGAACAAACGAAACGGAGTATGATATCAGGGTTGGGTTTTGGTCTGGCGCCTGGAAACGTTTCCTCTTCGAAGGTGAGGAAACGTTTTCCGACTCCACTTCGACCTTAGATTTGGTCGCTCGCGAATCTCTACGAGACGCTCTACGAACCAACCTAAGAAAGAAACCAGACGCCATTGGAGAATATGTACCACATATACATGCCTGGCTGCGAGTACGTACGGAATTTCTACGGATGCTTGAAGTACTAGACACGTGCGATAAAAAATATCAAAAAGATCGCGCAGACTATCTCGTCGCGAGGGTAGCGAAAATAAAATTTCGAGCCCTGTATAAGTTATTCCTCGTCGACGAGGACTTTAGAAACTCCCATTTAGACGAAGAGCAATTTGTATCCGTATGTTTAAACCTTGTCGACGAAGAGTTGTTTATCGAATGGTGTTTGCAACTGCATGATAAGAGTAATTTATAGAATAATGTTTGGATATTTAGGACAAAGAATGAGATCAAAAAAAGGCAGGGGCGTTCCGTTGTAGATTGCCGGGAACATTTCGAGGTACCGGGGTTGAAAGGTCCAAGACCTTTCGCCCCATCACATACTCATTCCCTTGTATGTAAAGGGGTTGTTATTCTATTCTACCTCTTAGAAAGAACTTACATCAATTGGCTTCAAATTTCATGTTATTCTGGAATCATAAATAGACGATCAATTCCATCATTGCTAGATCATCTATCTAATTCGATGAAGACTACGCCAATAATGTAATAGGATTTTTGATAAATAGGAAATTCAATAAAAATGCTCCAAGATAGAAATGAGGGAATGTTTACAATACCTGGGTTTCATCAGATCCAATTTGAAGGATTTTGCAGGTTCATCGATCAGGGTTTACCCGAAGAACTTTCGAACTTTCCAAAAATTGAAGATACAGATCAAAAAATTGAATTTCAATTATTTGTGGAAACATATCAATTGGTTGAACCATTGATAAACGAAAGAGATGCTGTGTACGAATTACTTACATATTCTTCTGAATTCTATGTATCCGCGGGACTCGTTTGGAAAACCAATCGGGGTATGCAAGAACAAACAATTTGTATTGGAAACATCCCTCTAATGAATTCTACGGGAACTTTTATAGTCAATGGAATATATCGAATTGTGATCAATCAAATATTGCAAAGTCCCGGTATTTATTACCGGTCAGAATTGGACCCTAACGGAATGTCGTCCTATACCGGGACCATAATATCAGATTGGGGAGGAAGATCGGAATTAGAGATTGATAGAAAAGCAAGAATATGGGCTCGTGTGAGTAGGAAACAAAAAATATCTATTCTAGTTCTATCATCAGCTATGGGTTCGAGTCTAAAAGAAATTCTAGAGAATGTTTGCTATCCTGAAATATTTTTGTCTTTTCTGAATGATAAGGAGAAAACTAAAATCGGGTCAAAAGAAAATGCCATTTTGGAGTTTTACCAACAATTTGCTTGTGTAAGTGGGGATCCAATCTTTTCTGAATCCTTATGTAAGGAATTACAAAATAAATTCTTTCAACAAAGATGTGAATTAGGAAGGATTGGTCGACGAAATATGAATCGCAGACTGAACCTTGATATACCCCAGACCAATACTTTTTTGTTGCCGCGCGATATATTGGCAGCTGTGGATCATTTGATTGGACTCAAATTTGGAATGGGTACACTTGACGATATGAATCATTTGAAAAATAAACGTATTCGTTCTGTAGCAGATCTTTTACAAGATCAATTCGGATTGGCCCTGGGTCGTTTAGAAAATGTGGTTCGGGGAACTATATGTGGAGCACTTAGTCAGAAATTGATACCAACTCCGCAAACTTTGGTAACTTCAACTCCAGTAACAACTACTTATGACTCTTTTTTCGGTTTACACCCATTATGTCAAGTTTTGGATCGAACGAATCCATTGACACAAATAGTTCATGGGAGAAAATTGAGTTATTTGGGCCCTGGGGGACTGACTGGACGAACAGCTAGTTTTCGAATCCGAGATATTCATCCTAGTCACTATGGGCGTATTTGCCCAATTGATACCTCTGAGGGACTAAATGTTGGACTTATTGGATCCTTAGCAATTCATGCGAGGATTGGTCGTTGGGGGTCTCTAGAAAGTCCCTTTTATGAAATTTCTGAGAGATCCAAAGGGGCGCGGATGCTTTATTTATTACCAGGTCGAGATGAATACTATATGGTAGCGGCAGGCAATTCGTTGGCCCTGAATCAGGGTAGGCAGGAAGAACAAGTTGTTCCAGCTCGATACCGTCAAGAATTCCTGACTATTGCATGGGAACAGGTTCATCTTCGAAGTATTTTTCCCTTTCAATATTTTTCGATTGGAGCTTCCCTCATTCCTTTTATCGAACATAATGATGCGAATCGGGCGTTAATGAGTTCTAATATGCAACGTCAAGCAGTTCCTCTCTCTCGGTCGGAGAAGTGCATTGTTGGAACTGGATTGGAACGCCAAGCAGCTCTAGATTCAGGGGCACTTGCTATAGCGGCACACGAGGGAAAGATCATTTCTACCGAGACTGACAAGATCCTTTTATCGGGTAATGGCGATACCCGAAGCATTCCATTAGGGATGTATCGACGTTCCAACAAAAATACTTTTATGCATCAAAAACCCCAGGTTCTGCAGGGTAAATGCATTAAAAAGGGACAAATTTTAGCCGATGGCGCTGCTACAGTTGGTGGCGAACTCGCTTTGGGGAAAAACGTATTAGTCGCTTATATGCCATGGGAAGGTTACAATTTTGAAGATGCAGTACTCATTAGCGAACGCTTGGTCTATGAAGATATTTATACTTCTTTTCACATACGTAAATATGAGATTCAGACTCATGTGACAAGCCAAGGCCCTGAAAGGGTCACTAATGAAATACCACATTTAGAA